GAAGAATCCAAAAATTCCCTAAATTCCAAATCATAACCGAAACCTATATAAAAAAAAATATAGGAGGATCTTGGATAAACAAGATTCATGGTATACTTCTGAAGATTAATTATCACAAATTTGAACAAACAATAGAAAAATTTAATCGAGAATCTTTGGCAATAGAGAAAAAACTTTCTTTTTTTTCAGAACCCCAAGAAGAAAAAATTTATTCAGAAGAAGAAATAAAAATTTTCAAATTTTTATTTGATGTCGTTATAACTGATAGCAATGATCAAACTCTTATAAAAAATTTTATGGATTTCCATGAAATCACTAAAAAAGTTCCTCGATGGTCATACAAATTAATAAGTGAGTTGGAAGAATTGGAAGGCGAAAACGAAGAAAATGTAACAATGGAGCCTGGAATTCGTTCAAGAAAAGCAAAACGTGTAGTGGTTTTTACTGATAAAGAGCCCCATAACGAGATTTATACTAATCTCAAAGATCTCAAAGATAATCAAAATTCTGATCAAAATGATGAAATGGCTTTAATCCGTTATTCACAACAATCTGATTTTCGTCGAGAGATAATTAAAGGATCCATGCGTTCCCAAAGGCGTAAAACTGTTATTTGGGAATTTTTTCAAGCAAAAGTACATTCTCCCCTTTTTTTTGATAGAATAGATAAACTTTTTTATTTTTCGTTTGATATATGGGGGCTAAAAAAAAAAATTCTTAGCAATTTCATGTGGAAAAATAAAAAAAAAAAAAAAATTGATATTGATAAAAAAGACGAAGAACAATCAAAAATAGAAGAAAAAAGACGGATAGAAATTGCAGAAACTTGGGATAGCTTCCTATTTGCTCAAATAATAAGAGGTTCTCTCTTAGTAACTCAATCTATTCTTAGAAAATATATTATATTACCTTTATTGATAATAATTAAAAATAGCGTCCGTATGTTATTATTTCAATTTCCCGAGTGGTCTGAGGATTTAAAGGATTGGAAACGTGAAATGCACGTTAAATGCACTTATAATGGGGTTCAACTATCCGAAACAGAATTTCCAAAAAACTGGTTAACGGATGGTATTCAGATAAAAATCCTATTTCCTTTTTATCTTAAACCTTGGCATAAATCTAAATTTCAATCATCTCAGAAGGCTCGATTCAAAAAAACAAGAGACAAAAGAGAAAAAAATGATTTTTGTTTTTTAACAGTTTGGGGAATGGAAACCGAACTACCGTTTGGTTCTGCCCAAAAAAAGCCTTCTTTTTTTGAACCTATTTCTAAAGAATTAAAAAAAAGAATCAACAAATTCAAAACTAAGTCTTTTCTGGTTTTAAGGATTTTCAAAGAAAGAGCAACAATTTTCCTAAAAGTCACAAAAGAAATTAAAAACTGGATTCTCAAAAACTTTCTTTTTATAAAAGGAAAAATAAAAGACCTTTCAAAACGAAATCTAATTCCATTATTTGGCCCGAGAGAAATATATGAATTAAATGAAACGAAAAAAGATTCAATAATAAGTAATCAGATGATTCCTGAACTATCTGTTCAAAAAAAATCCATGGAGTGGACAAATTCTTCACTCAGCGAAAACAAAATCCAAAATGTGATTGATAGAATAAAGACAATAAGAAATAAAATCGAAGAAATTTCAAAAGAAAAACAAAACCTAACTAATAGTCCTAATAAACTGCGTTATGATTCTAAAATAATGGAGCCATCAAAAAAAATTTGGCAGACATTCAAAAGACAAAATACCCGATTAATTCGTAAATCTATTTTTTTTTTTAAATTTTGCATTGAACAACTGTCTATAGCCCTTTTTCTAGGTATCATTAATATTCCAAGAATTACTACACAACTTTTTTTTGAATCAACAAAAACAATTCTTGATAAATATATTTACAAGGCTGAAGAAAATGGAGAAAAAATTAATAAAAAAAAAAATACCATTTATTTTATTTCGACTATAAAAAATTTAATATCCAATAAAAAAAAAATTAGTTATGACCTATGCTCTTTATCACAAGCATATGTATTTTACAAATTATCACAAATTCAAGTAAGTAACTTTTCTAAATTAAAGGCTGTTCTTGAATATAACATATGCATAACATCCTTTTTTGTTAAAAATCAAATAAAGGAGTTTTTTCAAGAACAAGGAATCTTTCATTATGACTTGAAAGATAAAACCTTTTTAAATTCCGAAGTAAATCAATGGAAAAACTGGTTACGAAGTAATTATCAATACAATTTACCTCAAATTGCGTGGGCTAGATTAGTAACCCAAAAATGGAAAAAGAAAATAAACCAAGATTCTCTAGTTCTAAATCCAAGTTTAACCAAAGAGGATTCATATGAAAACAAGAAATTTGATAATTACAAAAAACAAAGTGTTTTTGAGGCCGACTCGTTATTAAATCCAAAACATAATTTAAAAAAAAATTCTATATATAATCTTTTTTGCTACAAATCCATTCATTCTACAGAAAAAACTTTTGACACGTCTAAAGGCATTGCTCTAGATAATTGTTTAGTCTCTTGTTTTCTAGAAAAATATAATATTCGGGGTATAGGGGAAATTCGGCATAGAAAATATTTGGATTGGAGAATTCTAAACTTTTGGTTTACAAAAAAAGTAAATATTGAGTCTTGGGTTGATACTAAGAGTAAAAAAAAATATATTAATACTAAAGTTCAGAATTATCAAAGAATTGAGAAAATAATTAAGACGGGTCTTGCCAATCAAAAACGAAACTTTTTTGATTGGATGGGAATGAATGAAGAAATACTAAACCGTCGTATAACAAATTTTGAATTTTTTTTCTTTCCAGAATTTTTCTTATTTTCTAGTACATATAAAATGAAGCCGTGGGTCATACCAATCAAATTACTTCTTTTAAATTTTAATGAAAACATAAATGTTAATAAAAAGATTACTCGAAAGAAAAAAGGTTTTATACCATCAAATGAAAAAAAATCGCTTAGATTTTATAATCTAAATAAAGAAGAAAAAGAATCGGCCAGTCACGTAGAGCTTGAATCAGATAAAGAAAAAAAAAAAAATCCTGAATCAGCTCTATTAAACCAAGAAAAAAATATTGAAGAAAATTATGCAGAATCGACGATAAAAAAACGTAAAAATAAAAAACAATACAAAAGCAATACAGAAGCGGAACTTGATTTATTTCTCACAAGATATTCGCGTTTTCAATTGCGATGGAATTGTTTTTTTAATCAAAAAATTCTCAATAATGTAAAAGTATACTGTCTCTTGGTTAGACTAAAAAATCCAAACGAAATAGCGATATCTTCTATTGAAAGAGGAGAGATGAGCCTAGACATTCTAATGATTGAGAAAAATTTTACTTTTGCAAAATTAATGAAAAAAGGAATATTGATTATTGAACCTGTCCGTTTGTCTGTACAAAATGATGGACAACTTATTATATATAGAACCATAGGTATTTCGTTGGTTCATAAAAATAAACACAAAATAAGTAAAAGATACAAAAAAAAAAGCTATATTGATAAAAAAAAAATTGAAAAATCCATTACAAAATATCAAAACAAAACTGTAAATAGAAAAAAAAATAATTATGATTTCTTTGTCCCTGAAAATATTCTATCCCCTAAACGACGTAAAGAATTTCGAATTCTAATTTGTTTCAACTTAAAAAAAAAAAATGCGAGGGATAGAAATTCAAGATTTGATAAGAATATTCAAAACTTGACCACAGTTTTGGATAAAAAGAAAGATCTTGCTAAGGATAAAAATAACCTAATTAAATTCAAATCCTTTCTTTGGCCCAATTTTAGATTAGAAGATTTAGCTTGTATGAATCGCTATTGGTTTAATACTACTAACGGAAATCATTTCAGTATGATAAGAATACACATGTATACGCGATTTCCACTTCATTAATGATCGATCCTTTTTACTATATATAATATATTAAGTTACGTTATATGAAAACAACTGTATGAACTATGAGGGATTGTTTTAAATTCAATCTTTATACATGATATTAATTTAATCAATGACATAGATACCAATCCGGGCGGATCCATAAATAAATTAACAGAATCCTCCTTTTTTAGATCTAAATGTAGATTTTTTTTATAAAATGAAGAATTAAGAAGTTGATAATTTAATTCAGATCCTTGTACAAAAAAACTACCATTATTATTACTGATCAGTAAAATTCATATCTTTCAATTCATATTAAAAAGGGAAGGATTTCTTTTTATGATAAAAAATGCATTCATTTCATTTCAAGAACAAAAAGAGGAAAGCAGGGGATCTGTTGAATTTCAAGTATTCAGTTTTACTAATAAGATACGAAGACTTACTTCACATTTGGAATTGCACAGAAAAGATTATTTATCTCAGAGGGGTCTACGAAAAATTCTGGGAAAACGTCAACGACTGCTGGCTTATTTGTCAAAAAAAAATAGAGTACGTTATAAAGAATTAATTAATCAGTTGAATATTCGGGAATTAAAAACTCGTTAAATTCAAAAATTGTGAATTAGTGCATTTTTTAGATCTTTAATTTTTTGATAAACTTCTTTTTCAGCAATCTAATTCATGCCAGAACGAATCAAGGAAAAACTTATGAAGAGACCAGTTACAGGAAAAGATCTTATGATAGTCAATATGGGACCTCACCACCCATCCATGCATGGGGTTCTTCGCTTAATTGTTACTCTAGATGGTGAGGATGTTGTTGACTGTGAACCCATATTGGGTTATTTACACAGAGGAATGGAAAAAATTGCAGAAAACCGAGCAATTATACAATATTTACCTTATGTAACGCGATGGGATTATTTAGCTACTATGTTTACAGAAGCAATAACAGTAAATGGACCAGAACAATTGGGAAATATTCAAGTTCCTAAAAGGGCCAGCTATATCAGAGTAATTATGCTAGAATTGAGTCGTATAGCTTCTCATCTGTTATGGCTCGGTCCTTTTATGGCAGATATTGGTGCACAGACTCCTTTTTTCTATATTTTCAGAGAACGAGAATTTGTATATGATCTATTCGAAGCTGCCACCGGTATGAGAATGATGCATAATTTTTTTCGTATTGGAGGAATAGCGGCTGATTTACCTTATGGTTGGATAGATAAATGCTTGGATTTTTGTGATTATTTTTTAACAGAAGTTGTTGAATATCAAAAACTGATTACACGAAATCCTATTTTTTTAGAACGGGTTGAAGGAGTTGGGATTATTGGTGGGGAAGAAGCAATAAATTGGGGTTTATCCGGACCAATGCTACGCGCATCCGGAATACCATGGGATCTTCGTAAAGTTGATCGTTATGAGTCTTACGATGAATTTGAATGGGAAATTCAGTGGCAAAAACAAGGAGATTCATTAGCTCGGTATTTAGTACGACTTAGCGAAATGACAGAATCCATAAAAATTATTCAACAGGCTCTGGAAGGACTTCCGGGGGGTCCCTATGAGAATTTAGAAAGCAGAGGCTTTGATAGAAAAAAGAATCCAGAATGGAATGATTTTGAATATCGATTCATTAGTAAAAAACCTTCTCCTACTTTTGAATTATCGAAACAAGAACTTTATGTAAGAGTTGAAGCTCCAAAAGGGGAATTAGGAATTTTTCTCATAGGAGATCAAAGTGGTTTTCCTTGGAGATGGAAAATCCGACCGCCAGGTTTTATTAATTTGCAAATTCTTCCTGAACTAGTTAAAAGAATGAAATTGGCTGATATTATGACGATACTCGGTAGCATAGATATAATTATGGGAGAAGTTGATCGTTAAAATGATAATTTATGCAACAGCAGTCCAAACTATAAATTCTTTTGTTAGGTTGGAATCTTTAAAAGAGGTCTATGGGCTCATATGGATATTTGTCCCTATATTTTCTCTTGTATTGGGAATCATAACAGGTGTACTAGTAATTGTGTGGTTAGAAAGAGAAATATCTGCAGGGATACAACAACGTATTGGACCTGAATACGCCGGCCCGTTGGGAATTCTTCAAGCTCTAGCCGACGGGACAAAACTACTTTTCAAAGAAAATCTTCGTCCATCTAGAGGAAATACTCCTTTATTTAGTATTGGACCATCTATAGCAGTTATCTCCATTTTACTAAGTTATTCAGTAATTCCCTTTAGTAATCACCTTGTTTTAGCGGATCTCAATATCGGTATTTTTTTATGGATTGCCATCTCAAGTATTGCTCCTATTGGACTTCTTATGTCAGGATATGGATCAAATAATAAATATTCTTTTTTAGGTGGTCTGCGAGCTGCTGCCCAATCGATTAGTTATGAAATACCATTAACTCTATGTGTTTTATCAATATCTCTACGTGCGATTCGTTGAAACATAAACGTTTATTTTTCCTATTCCGTTTCTTCTAGCCGAATAAGTTAAAAGGCGGAATATATAAATATAGTTATCTTTCGGGTTAATCTTAATAAAAGAAAAAGGAATTTGATAGTTATATATGAGTGAAAAAAACTGCTCAGAAATTAGCAGTAAAAAGAAAAATTGAGTCTCATTTCCTATGTACAAAGGTTAAACGAAAATAAACATAAGCGTAAGAATCACTTTACCCCAAGGTTGGTTGATTAGTCATCCTGGCTTGAAGCGGGTTAAAAATATTTAACCGTATAACGTTTTCACTATCAGTTATATAACTATCAGTTATATAGATTAACATACATGTATTACAAGGTGAGCGGCAATTAGGTAAAAGTGAGTGGATGGTTAGAAACACCAAAATACACAAAGAATTTGTAATAGAGATTAACCAAATTGAAAAGGATATTTATGCATAACATAAGAAAAAAAAAAGAAGGTTAATTGGGGCTTAAAATTAGTAGAAATGATCAGACAGTACTCCCCAAGATTCCGATTCAGAGTATGCTCCTATCCACTTATAAATGTAATGACTATCAGAAACGAAATAATCCTTTATTTTTTATAAGTCCACCAACTTTTTTCTAAAAAAGAAAGAAGAATAGGAACGAAACTAGGATATTTTTTTCCTATATTTCGAAAATAAAATAGAATTTCTGTCATGAATAATAAACTAATAGGATATCTAATTCTTTTTCGTAATTAAAAACCACTATGGGCTGAAATACCTATTTTTATTTTTACAAGGAGTATCCTATTAAAGGATTAAGTTATTACTCAACAAATAGAAATTCAAATTTGTAAAGGATGAGATGAATTCCGAAGCGCTTTTTTTATTCTTATAATTTGAGCAGACAGAATTCCATTGGTATAATTCGGGATCCCAGATATATTTATATTTAATCTATTTTAGAACACATCATATCTATCTAAATAATACTAATTCTGGTCCTTAGATTTATTTATGGCCCCCGAGGAGCCGTATGAGGCGAAGACCTCATGTACGGTTTTGTAATAGCGGTGAAAATAGTAATGTTATCACCGACTAGGATTATCTAACAGTTTAAGTACAGTTGATATAGTTGAAGCCCAATCAAAATATGGTTTTTGGGGATGGAATTTGTGGCGTCAACCTATAGGTTTTATCATTTTTCTAATTTCTTCCCTAGCAGAATGCGAGAGGTTACCGTTTGATTTACCAGAAGCGGAAGAAGAATTAATAGCAGGTTATCAAACTGAATATTCAGGTATCAAATTTGGTTTATTTTACGTTGCTTCTTATCTAAATCTATTAATTTCCTCATTATTTGTAACAGTTCTATACTTAGGCGGTTGGAATATTTCTATTCCGTATATATCTATTCTGGAGCTATTTCAAAGGGATCAAATTTTTGGAACAACAATTGGTATCTTTATTACATTAGCTAAAACTTATTTGTTCTTGTTCATTTCTATCGCAACAAGATGGACTTTACCTAGGCTAAGAATGGATCAACTATTAAATCTTGGATGGAAATTTCTTTTACCTATTTCCCTTGGTAATCTATTATTAACAACTTCTTTCCAACTCTTTTCACTCTAAATTTAAAATGAATCCAACATATTCATTATTTGTTTTAAACAAGAGAAAGAAACAAAGATAAAATTATTCATAGATAATTACAATATGCTTCCTATGATAACCGGGTTCATGAATTATGGTCAACAAACCCTACGAGCTGCAAGGTATATTGGTCAAGGTTTCATGATTACCTTATCCCACACAAATCGTTTACCTGTAACTATTCAATATCCCTATGAAAAATTAATAACATCGGAACGTTTCCGTGGTCGAATCCATTTTGAATTTGATAAATGCATTGCTTGTGAAGTATGTGTTCGAGTATGTCCTATAGATCTGCCTGTTGTTGATTGGAAATTGGAAACTAATATTCGAAAAAAACGATTGCTTAATTACAGTATTGATTTTGGAATTTGTATATTTTGTGGTAATTGTGTTGAGTATTGTCCAACAAATTGTTTGTCAATGACTGAAGAATATGAATTTTCAACTTATGATCGTCACGAATTGAATTATAATCAAATAGCTTTGGGTCGTTTACCAATGTCAGTAATTGACGATTACACTATTCGAACAATTTTGAATTCACCTCAACCAATAAATGGGTAAACCCATTAATTTGATTAAAAAAAGAATTCAAAATTTTTGAATTATATAAAGAATTTAATTAACAATTTGTATTTATATAATGATATTAAGTATTAAGGCTCATTCTTTTAATATAATATATTCGTAATTCCTTTCCTGAAATAGATAGGTTGAAAATACACTTTAGAATAAAAAAAGAGAAACTGTCTAATAATTGTATCTACATCAATTCATATGCATTAGATTCTAATTTCACTCTATTAGAAACATATTAAAAACGAATTTCCTGGTTAAATTAATAAGGTCATGAAAAGGATTTCGATTTTTTTCTTATTTTAATAATATAATGGATTTGCCTGGACCAATACATGATTTTCTTTTAGTTTTTCTGGGATCCGGTCTTCTAGTAGGAGGTCTGGGAGTGGTCTTACTTCCCAACCCAATATTTTCAGCTTTTTCCTTAGGATTTGTTCTTGTTTGTATATCTTTATTGTATATTCTATCAAATTCTCATTTTGTAGCTGCTGCACAACTCCTTATTTACGTGGGGGCCATAAATGTTTTAATCATATTTGCTGTGATGTTCATGAATGATTCAGAATATTCCACAGATTTGAATTTGTGGACCGTTGGGAATGGGATTACTTCGTTGGTTTGTACAACTATTCTTTTTTCATTAATGTCTACTATTCTCGATACGTCATGGTACGGGGTTATTTGGACTACAAGATTAAACCAGATTCTAGAGCAAGATTTAATAAGTAATAGTCAACAAATAGGAATTCATTTATCAACAGATTTTTTTCTTCCATTTGAACTCATTTCAATAATTCTTTTAGTTGCTTTGATAGGTGCAATTTCTGTGGCTCGTCAATAAAAAACGTTAGAATTAATAAAGACCAAAGAAAACTTTGTGTATGTTATGATATTTTTTCCGTTCATTCAATTAAATTGGATTGAATCTTATTTCATATTTAAAATATTAATTTTTATATTTGATATATATATTTGAATTTTTTTTTTCCTAATATAGTTTTTATTCGTATTTTTTTGTTATATTCTAGTTGATTGAATCCGGTGAATTATTTTTCATATTTAAATGAATCCAAATTGATAAGGAGTTGCTGAATGATACTCGAACATGTACTTGTTTTGAGTGCCTATTTATTTTTGATTGGTCTTTATGGATTGATCACGAGTCGAAATATGGTTAGGGCTCTTATGTGTCTTGAACTTATACTCAATGCAGTTAATATGAATTTCGTAACATTTTCTGATTTTTTTGATAATTCCCAACTAAAAGGGGATATTTTCTGCATTTTTGTTATAGCAATTGCAGCCGCTGAAGCCGCTATTGGATTAGCTATAGTTTCGTCAATTTATCGTAACAGAAAATCAACTCGCATTAACCAATCGACCTTATTAAATAAGTAGCATAAAAAAAAATTATAGATTGAAATTTGCATATATAATCGGTTCTGACCTACTAGATTATATTTGTGAAAATCTCAGAAATCCAAGTATTTTAGCCCCATTTTTTATCAATTGAGCCAGAATTCATTACAAAAATTCTATTAAAGGAAATCATTGCTTCATCTAGTATTTTAATATATCATTCAGTTAGAAGTTTACTAGATTGAAAATTTATGACATTCAAAAAACTATCGATCCTATGTCACATTCAGTAAAAATTTATGATACCTGTATAGGATGTACTCAATGTGTCCGAGCATGCCCTACAGACGTATTAGAAATGATACCTTGGGATGGATGTAAAGCTAAGCAAATAGCTTCCGCTCCACGAACCGAGGACTGTGTTGGTTGTAAGAGATGTGAATCCGCCTGTCCAACGGATTTTTTGAGCGTTCGAGTTTATTTATGGCATGAAACAACTAGAAGCATGGGTCTAGCTTATTGATACGTTACCGAAAACCTCATTTGAATAAATTTGGAATACATTTTATTTTTTTTATTGACAAGTACTCGTACTCAAAAAAGTTAAATTTTATTTTTTTTGAGTACGCGTTCTTTGGACCTGGTGTATCTTGTCTTTACCACGAATGATTTTCCTTGGTTAACAATAATTGTTGTTTTTCCAATATCTGCCGGTTCGTTAATGTTATTTCTCCCACATAGGGGAAATAAAGTCAATAAATGGTATACTATATGCATTTGTATTTTAGAACTTCTTCTAACGACCTATGCTTTTTGTTATAATTTTAAAATGGACGATCCATTAATTCAACTGTCCGAAGATTATAAATGGATCAATTTTTTAGATTTTTACTGGAGAATGGGAATAGATGGACTTTCTATAGGAACGATTTTATTGACGGGATTTATTACTACTTTAGCCACTTTAGCGGCTTTTCCAGTTACTCGGGATTCCCGATTATTCCATTTCCTGATGTTAGCAATGTACAGCGGTCAAATAGGATTATTTTCTTCTCGGGATCTTCTACTTTTTTTCATCATGTGGGAATTAGAATTAATTCCCGTTTATCTACTTTTATCCATGTGGGGTGGAAAGAAACGTCTGTATTCAGCTACAAAATTTATTTTATACACGGCAGGAAGTTCCATTTTTTTATTAATAGGAGTTTTAGGTATAAGTTTATATGGTTCGAACGAACCAACATTAAATTTAGAACTCTTAGCTAATCAATCCTATCCTGTCACACTCGAAATACTATTTTATATTGGATTTCTTATTGCTTTTGCCGTCAAATCACCGATTATACCTTTACATACTTGGTTACCTGACACCCACGGCGAGGCACATTACAGTACCTGTATGCTTCTCGCTGGAATCTTATTAAAAATGGGAGCATATGGGTTGGTTCGAATCAATATGGAATTATTACCTCACGCTCATTCTATGTTTTCTCCTTGGTTGATGATAGTCGGTACAATCCAAATAATTTATGCAGCTTCAACATCTCCCGGTCAACGTAATTTAAAAAAGAGAATAGCCTATTCCTCTGTATCTCATATGGGTTTTATAATTATAGGTATTAGTTCTATAACGGATCCTGGACTTAATGGAGCTATTTTACAAATAATCTCTCATGGATTTATTGGTGCTGCACTTTTTTTCTTGGCAGGAGCGAGTTATGATAGAATTCGGCTTGTTTATCTTGATGAAATGGGTGGAATGGCTATCTCCATTCCAAAAATATTTACAATGTTTACTATCTTATCGATGGCTTCCCTTGCATTGCCAGGCATGAGTGGTTTTGTTGCAGAATTAATCGTTTTTTTTGGAATAATTACCAGCCAAAAATATTTCTTAATTTCAAAAATTTTAATTATTTTTGTAATGGCAATTGGAATGATATTAACTCCTATATATTTATTATCTATGTCACGCCAAATGTTCTATGGATACAAGTTAATTAATGTCAAAAACTTTTCTTTTTTTGATTCTGGACCCCGAGAGTTATTTCTTTCAATTTCCATTCTTCTACCCATAATTGGTATTGGGATTTATCCTGATTTTGTGCTCTCATTAGCAAGTGATAAGGTCGAATCCATTTTATCTAATTACTTTTATGGATAGTTTTCAGGAGATTAAAAAAAACATTAAATTGAATTGTAATCAGAAGTCTTTGGTCTTTGTATTGTGAGAACCTTTTGAATCATTGTACTACTTGATTCAAAAGGTTCTTGATGATTTACTACTAAAACTAAATTATATTTCTTAACTTATATGAAGTTAGATATAGATGCTATTTTTTTTTATTTGGATTCTTTTTTTTTTTTACTGTTTTATTTATATTTAATTCGATGTAAATGAACCATAACTATGTAAACCTATTCCTAAAAGATTGACGCCAAAATAGCATATCCAAATTAAAAGAAAACCTATCGAAGCCACAATTGCAGAATTTATACCCGTAACATTCTTATTAGTTTTAATATGTAAATAAATTGCGAATATGGTCCAAGTAATAAATGCCCAAGTTTCTTTTGGATCCCAGTTCCAATATGAACCCCATGTCTCATTAGCCCATACAGCTCCTGAAAGAATGCCGACGGTTAAAAAGATAAATCCAAGACTAATAATACGAAAACTCCAATAATCTAATTGTTCAATCAATTGATACCTATAATAATTTCTAGAAAAACTAAAATTAATGTTTTGTTGTAGTAAAATAGAATTTCTTTCATTTATGTAGTAAAATACATCAAAAGAAAATAATTCATTTAATAAAAAATTTTTTTTTATATTCTTTTTCCAAAAAGTGGGTCCGACTTTGCGAAATGTAATCACTAGAAGAGCTATTGATAATAATGATCCACATAACAGAGCGCCATAGCCTAATATCATCATACTTACGTGCATCATTAACCACTGGGACTGAAGAGCTGGTACTAATATTGCAGACTGAGGCATTTTGTTTAAAAGACCTGAAGTAGCAAAACCCTGAATAAAAATAGCACTTGGCGCAGTTATTGCGTTTAAGTGATTTTTTTGTTTTTTATTAAAATAGGAAACCATATGAATAATTGAAAAAGCCCATGAAAGAAAAATTAATGATTCATATAAATTACTTAATGGAAAATGTCCTGAATAAATCCAACGAGTGAATAATAATCCTGTTATACCAAAAAACGTAATTACGATTCCTTTATCTGATGAATCAAAAAATCCTATAATTTCATCTAAATTAACTAATAAAGTTAAAAAATAAATTGTCAGTACAATTGAAACGACCGAAAAAGATATATGAGTTAATATATGCTCTAAAATTGAAAAAATCATAAAAAAATTTGTTAAAAATTAATAAATTAATACTAGGTTTTACCCGATTTTAGAAAAAAAGTCGGGTATTATTTTGATTATAAAACTTATAATATCTCTTTTCTAAGATCTTATGCCGCTACTCGGACTCGAACCGAGATGCTCTAGCACTGCTTCCTAAGAGCAGCGTGTCTACCAATTTCACCATAGCGGCAACTTGTTCAAAACAATACTAACAAGTTTTTATTCAATCGTCGAGATTCAAATTTAGCCAATTGACCGGAATTTACAATTGATTTAATGAATAAAAACTTGTTAAATAGGTCTTGTGGGTTTTAATTCAATTAAGATTTTTTTTATCTAAGTTATTTAAAATTTTTTTAATTCACTTTTTGTCCTTTATATATTTTTTTTTTTTTTTCTAGAATACAATGAAAAATTTAACTAAATTCAAGTAATTGGGACTTTAACCCAACAACAAAACTCTAAATGCTCTTTATCATTTTTTTTTTTTCATTTATATGATTAAAAAAAGGATAATTAGTTTCATTAATAAAAAAAATGCTTTTTCTAAAAATTAAAACTTCTCCAAAATTCTTAGAAATTTGAAATAAAATAAGATTTTCCTAATTGCTCAAGAGAAATTATAAAAATATTTATTTTGATGCATCTTTTTATATTGTACAAAGATAAGATTTTGTGATCACTTAAAAATCATATCATATATTATTATTTATTAATATTATCTAATATTCACCTGTTGTGGACAGATGCTTTTATCAATTTAATTACAAGTAAAGAATATAAAAATTTAGAGAAATAATAATTCCTAAAGGTATAAAGTTCAATTTTTTTTCACTTAAATTAATTAATTTAAAGAACCTATTGATTTTGCTTAAAGATCTTTTATTTACTCTTAATGAATAAATAAAAGATCTTTATTTATTATTGCATCAAGGTAGTGATGGTGAAAATAAGAATCTCCCCGTTTTTTTGAACTAAAAAAATGTGAACCTTTCTTTTTTATCTATATATTGTCTTTTTTTTTTTCCTCTTTTGGTTCACATTTTTTTATATGTATTCTAAAAAATTTGTTTTTAAGTTAGGCTAATTCTAGTTATTATAGTGTTTTTTATTTATTTTGTTGTACAAAAAAACTTTTTGAATTACCTGTAGAAAGTGATTTCCCTAACGAAAAAGCTTTCAATGATGTCCAATATCCCTTCCTTTTCCAAATTTTTTTACGAATACGCTTTTTCGAGATAGAAGTACGTTTTTTTGGAACTGCCATTCAAAAATGAAAAAAACTTTTTCAGTGGTATAATTGGATGTCAAAGACATTTATTATTCTATTCTTTCGTACTCCATATAGAGTTATTTTTTTTCTTTCAAATTTTATTATATATTATTTTCAAAACAAAAAAGACATTCAAAAGTTTAAAACCCAACTGTTTTTTACTTTTTGTTTTAATTCAATTTTTTTTATTTAACGTTTGAAATCCGTACGAGAGTGCTCATTTAATTAATCTATACTGCTCGATTAGATTATCAAAAAATTATGAGATTTCTTCACATCATATGTAAAAAAAATATCGATTATAATAATCTTTCTTACAAATAAAAAAAAGCTCACTTAGTGTACTGGAAGACAATAACTAAATTCCATAATTAAAATTCATTCCTTAATTATTCTAAATAATCAAACTCAAATAACTTTGTTTTAGGTAAAGTTTTTTAGTATATAATTAATATTAAGTTTAAGTATTTTTTTGTCGTGTAAATCTTTGTTCTATTCTTAATATATGTATATAAATTATTATAATACGGAATTTTAATTCACTTTTTCTGTATCTGCATAAAATCACATCTAATTTTTTGATTTTAATATGTATTTCTTTTCAAAGATTTCTGAAGGATTATACTAATTCGAAAAAATTTATATTTAGGTTTAAAATCTCGTGCTTTTTTATTGTCCCCTTTGAAAAAAATATCTATATACAAACCAGTGAATAAGAAATAAAAAATTTAAGAATAAAATAAAAAGGATTTTTTATTTTATGGAACATACATATCAATATTCATGGATCATCCCTTTCATTCCACTCCCAGTACCTATTTTATTAGGAGTTGGACTTCTACTTTTTCCGACAGCAACAAAAAACCTTCGCCGTATGTGGACTTTTCTGAGTATTTTTTTGTTAAGTATAGTTATGATCTTTTCACTCTATCTATCTATTCAACAAATTGTTCTAAGTTGCATTCATCAAAATGTGTGGTCTTGGACCATAAATAATGAATTTTCCTTTGAGTTCGGTTACTTTATTGATCCACTTACTTCTATTATGTCAATATTAATTACAACTGTTGGTATTTTGGTTCTTATTTATAGTGACAATTATATGTCTCATGATCAAGGATATCTGAGGTTTTTTGCTTATATGGGTTTTTTTAATACTTCAATGTTAGGATTAGTTACTAGTTCTAATTTGATCCAAGTTTATTTTTTTTGGGAATTAGTTGGAATGTGTTCGTATTTATTAATAGGTTTTTGGTTCACACGACCTATTGCAGCGAATGCTTGTCAAAAAGCTTTTGTAACTAATCGTGTAGGGGATTTTGGTTTATTATTAGGAATTTTAGGTCTTTATTGGATAACAGGCAGTTTCGAATTTCAGGATTTGTTCGAAATATTCAATAATTTAATTTTAAATAATAGAGTAAATCTCTTATTCCTTACTTTGTGTGCGTTTTTATTATTTGTGGGTCCTATTGCTAAATCCGCACAATTTCCTCTTCATGTATGGTTACCTGATGCCATGGAGGGCCCTACTCCTATTTCGGCTCTTATACATGCTGCTACTATGGTAGCGGCGGGAATTTTTCTTGTAGCTCGTCTTCTGCCTCTTTTTATAGTTATCCCTTCTATAATGTATATAATATCTTTGATAGGTATAATAACAGTACTCTTAGGAGCCACTTTAGCTCTTGCTCAAAAAGACATTAAGAGAGGTTTAGCCTATTCTACAATGTCTCAACTGGGTTATATGATGTTAGCTCTAGGTATGGGGTCTTATCGATCCGCTTTATTTCATTTGATTACTCATGCTTATTCAAAAGCTTTGTTGTTTTTAGGATCTGGATCCATTATTCATTCAATGGAAGCTATAGTTGGATATTCTCCCGATAAAAGTCAGAATATGATTCTTATGGGTGGTTTGACAAAACATGTCCCGATTACAAAAACCGCCTTTTTAGTAGGAACCCTTTCTCTTTGTGGTATTCCCCCCCTTGCTTGTTTTTGGTCTAAAGATGAAATTCTTAATGATAGTTTGTTGTTTTCGCCAATTTTTGCAATAATAGCTTGTTCAACAGCGGGATTAACCGCATTTTATATGTTTCGGATTTATTTACTTACTTTTGAAGGACATTTAAACACTTATTTTATAAATTACAGTGGAAAAAAAAGTAGCTCCTTTTATTCAATCTCTTTATGGGGTAAAGAAGAAGAAAAAAAACTTAATAGAAATTTTGGGTTAGTACCATTATTAACAATGAATAATATGAAAAGAGCTTCTTTTTTTTACAAGAAAACATATAAAATTAGTAATACTGTAAGAAATCAAACTTTTATTACTGTTGAAAATTTTGGACTTAATACAAGAACTTTCTATTATCCCCATGAATCAGACAATACTATTCTATTTCCTATGCTTATATTGCTTTTATTTACTTTGTTTATTGGAGCCATAGGAATTCCTTTCAATCAAGAAGGAATAGACTTTGATATATTATCAAAATTATTCACGCCGTCGATAAACCTTTTGCATAAAAATTCGCAAAGTTTTGTAGATTGGTATGAATTTTTGAGAAATGCAACTTTTTCAGTCAGTATAGCTTTTTTTGGAATATTTATAGCATACTGTTTATATAAGCCTTTTTATTCATCTTTATTAAATTTAAGCTTACTTAATTCATTTCAAAAATGGAATTCTAAACGAATTCGTTGGGAAAAACTAATAAATTTTGTATATAATTGGTCATATAATCGTGGTTACATCGATGCTTTTTTTAAAACATCTTTAATTGAAAGTATAAGAAGATTAGCAAAACTAACGAATTTTTTTGATAAACGAATCATTGATGGAATTACAAATGGGGTAGGTATTACAAGTTTCTTTGTAGGAGAAGTAACAAAATATATAGGTGGAAGTCGCATCTCTTCTTATCTGTTCTTGTATTTGTTCTATGTATTGATTTTTTTAACGATCCTCTTTTTTTTTTATTTTGAAAAATTCTAAATTCGAATTTTCTTTATTTCCATCTAGATTTTCAG